TATGAATCGATTGAAACTCAAAAAGAAAAGGATTCTATAATCATCAATCAGATAATTCCTGAATCATTTAGTCAAATTGGATCTGCAGATTGGACAAATTCTTCACCGACCGAAAAAAAAATGAAGGATCTGGCTGATAGAAAAAGTACAATCAGAAATCAACTAGAAAGAATTACAAAAGAGACAACAAAAGTAACCCCAGAAAGAAATATAAATATGAGTCCTAACAAAACAAGTTATAATGCTAAAAGATTAGAATCGCCAAAAAAGATTTGGCAAATATCAAAAAGAAGAAATGCTCGATTAATCTGTCAATTACATTATTTTATAAAATTATTGATTGAAAGAATATACACATACATATTTCTATGTATCATTAATATTCTCCGAATCAATACACAACTTTTTCTTGAATCAAAAAAAGGGTTGAGAAATCCATTTACAATAATGAAAAAAATCAAGAAAAAATTGATAAAACAAATCAAAAGAAAATGCACTTTATTTCCTTTATTTTTATTTCCTTTATTTACTATAAAAGAAAAAATGAATAAAGCAAAGAAAATGCACTTTATTTCAACTTTAAAAAAAAAAGAGTCACTTAAGAAGATTAGTAATAGAAAGACGAATTCACATAGTTTTTGTGACTTATCCTCCTTGTCACAAGCATATGTATTTTACAAATTATCACAAACCCAAGTTATTAACTTGGATAAATTAAGAGCTGTTCTTAACTATCACGGAACGTCTTTTTTTCTGAAGACTGAAATAAAGGATTCCTTTGGAACACAAGGAATATTTCATTATGAATTAAGGCATAAAAAACCTCAACGCTATGGAATGAATCGATGGAAAAACTGGTTAAGAGGGCATTATCAATACGATTTATCTCAGATTAGATGGTCGCGATTAATACCAAAAAAATGGCGAAATAGAGTCAATCGACGCCGTACGGCTCAAAAGCAAAATCAATATTTAACTAAAGGGGATTCATATAAAAAAGAGCCATTAATTCATTACAAAAAACAAAACGACTCTCAAATATATTCAGTACCGAAGCAAAAAGATAATTTTCAAAAATGCTATAAATATGAGTTTTTCTCATATGAATCTATTCATTATGAAAATAAGAGGGGCTTATCCATTTATGAATCAAAAAAGAACAAAAAAGGAAAATGGAGTTTTCTATGGAGTTTTCTTAAGAACAAAAGGGTTTCGTATAATTACAACACACAGAAACATAAATTATTGGATATGTTGGGGGATATCCCTATCAATAATTATCTAGCAAAGGGCCATATTATGTATAAAAAACCAGATAGAAGATATTTTCATTGGCAAATTCTCGATTTTTCTATAAGGGAAAAAGCCGATATTGAGGCTTGGACCAAGCTCGATACCAACAGTACTCAAAATACTCAGATTGGGACTAATAATTATCAAATCATTCAGAAAGTGAATAAGAAAAATATTTTTTATCTTAGGATTCATCAGGATCCAGAAATCAATCCACCCAATCCCCAAAAAAGGTTTTTGGATTGGATGGGAATGAATGAAGAAATACTAAATCATCCCATATCGAATTGGGGACCTTGGTTCTTACCAGAACTTGTGCTACTTGAGAATTCATATCAAATGAGACCGTGGGTTATACCAGACAAATTACTTTTTGTAAATATTAATATAATTAATAGAATTAATAGAAACGAAAATATTGGTGAAAAGAAAAAGAAAAAGATAAATTTCAATCGAAAACTAAAGGGGAGTTTTTTGATATCATCCAATTTTGAATTCAAGAATCGAAATCAAGACGAAAAAGAACCCGTAGCAGGTCAAGGAGATCTCGTACAAAACCCAGAAAATCTTGAATCCCTTGTCTCAATACACAAAAAAGATATGGAAGAAGATTCTGTCTCAATACACAAAAAAGGTATGGAAGAAGATTCTGTGGGATCAGACACTCAAAAGAAAAAATACAACAGCAGCGGAGAAGCAGAACTAGATTCCTTTGTGAAATGTTATTTGATTTGTCCATTGAGATGGTACGAGTGTTTGAAGCAAACAATGATCCATAATATCGAGGTATACTGTCTCCTGGTTAGACTTAAAGAGCCAAAAAGACTGACTCTATCCCTGCTTGAAAGGGAAGAACTGCGTCTGGATATAATGCAGGTTCAGAAGATTTTACCTGTTGCAGAATGGGTGAAAACGGGAGTGCTGATTCTCGAACCCCCTCGTTTGTCCGTAAAAAATGATGGACAATTTCTTATGTATCAAACCATAGGTATTTCATTCGTTCATAATAGTAAGTACCCAACTAATCTAAGACTCCCCGTACTCAAATATTATGATAGATGGGTTGGTAATAAGACTTGTGAGGACTACAGTACACGACATAAAAGAATAATTGGAAGAATAAACAAAAATCATTATGATTTACTTGTTCCGGAAAATCTTTTATCGTCTAGACGACGTAGAGAATTGAGAATTCTAATTTGTTTCA